TAAAAGTAAATAAAATAAAGTAAAAAAAATGAAAAGTATTAAAATAAAGAAAAAGTATTCTAAAAAGTATTATAGGGTCGCTTTTTAGTCGAAAATGTATTTGATACAATAAAAAATAAAAATACAAAATAGAAGCGATTCCCCTTTGAAATGAAGTTACATGACATAGTTTTTATTATTATTTTAATATTAGTTGACTCAAGAGTTGCCCACTCAATCCGTTGATTCGGAATCGTGGGATGGGTCGCTGTAAAAGACGATGAATTTTTTTCTTTTTTTTTATCCCTGTCACTAATTTTTGTTAGTACCTTCGAGAATCCTTGAAGAATCAAAAAATTTCCATTGAAGGTATTCTCTGAATTCGTAGGGTATTTTTGCTTATCCTCGTATCGTTCAAAAGTTGAAACTTAGGGAAGTGCTTTATAAACATATGTATAAAAAGAACCTATTTCCTTTAGCTCCGTCATGCCTACTATAACTAGTTATTTTGGTTTTCTCCTAGCAGCTTTAACTATAACCTCGGCTCTATTTATTGGTCTGAGCAAGATAGGACTTATTTGAAATTAATTGTTTGAAATTAATTGAATGAATAATTCATCAAAAGAAATCTTTCTGTGGTATTTCACATATTGTCGAGTTCCTTGCCGTACCACATTAATTCCGAATTATTGGTTATTGAGATTCCTAGGCAAGGCAGATTACTATTTAGGGATAGATATTACCCCTCCTTTTAACCTTTCAAAAAAAAAGAAATAAAATTCAAATGATTGAAGTCTTTCTATTTGGAATCGTCTTAGGTCTAATTCCTATTACTTTGGCTGGATTATTCGTAACCGCATATTTACAATACAGACGTGGTGATCAGTTGGACCTTTGATTAATTAACATCTCTTTTTTTAACTGACCCCCTCCTTTCTTTAATTTAATCCGAGGGGGGTCAGGGCAGGGTCAAATTCAGATTGCTGTTCAATTATTTCAGTTCAACGTGTGTGATTTTCGATCTAAGACAACAGGAGTGGAATCACGCTCTGTAGGATTTGAACCTACGACATTGGGTTTTGGAGACCCACGTTCTACCGAACTGAACTAAGAGCGCTTTCTTATCACAACGGAAAAGAAAAGACTGGAAATAAGTAAAAAGTCGATTTTTTTACCCCAACAATTCTTGTATGTGTATACTATCATATATCAGAAAATGAAAGATTATGTATGTCAAAATTAGAAATCGATCTAAAAAAAAAGGATCTTGCGTTACTGCTGCTCTGAGCGGTAATTGGTAGGGATGACAGGATTTGAACCCGTGACATTTTGTACCCAAAACAAACGCGCTACCAAGCTGCGCTACATCCCTTTCAATGGGTCTACAGTATCATTGTAAAGAATCCCCGTCTTGTTTTCCACATCCTTATTTTTTTATTCCCTCTATTGGTATGCAAAATAACTCTTGCCTTTTCTTGTTTTTGATCTCATATCATATAACATATAATAATAATAAATTATTATTTTTCTTGGGAATTCTCAGGGTAAGGCGATCCATTTTTCTGTTTTAAGAAAAAAAAGACAAAAAAATCTTATCTACTGAATCATTGCGCATTTTAATTTGAATTAAGGATTCCGCGCCACAAATACAAGTGGCCTTTAACTCCATATACATCTCTTACCATAATCGATTACAATAGGGAATACAAAAACAAAAAAAAGGAGGATTTTCAATGCGAGATCTAAAAACATATCTTTCCGCGGCACCGGTACTAAGTACTCTATGGTTCGGGTCTTTAGCAGGGTTATTGATAGAAATCAACCGTCTGTTCCCGGACGCATTGACATTTCCGTTTTTTTCATTCTAGTTATTGAACTGGAACGGGGTGAAGAAGATTAGAGCTAGAATCAAATATTTGTGACTAATCTCTCTTGCCCCTCTTTTTTTTTTTACAATTCTATAATTAAATAGATAGAATAAAGGAGGAAAGCGAAAGAAAAATGTGACTTCAACCTCAGCGAAACTCGGGTTCCGGCCCCAATTAAATTAATTATCCAGTTAAAAGAAAATAGACAGTGAAAAGAAATGGAAATGCGGCTAGTGTAAGAGTAGCCTACACTACACGATACTTAAATGAACTACTGTACTGTGATTAGGAATATAGTTAGCAATTTTTGTATTACTTATTATTTCCTATTTATTTACTATATTGATTGCAATAAAATCTTTATTTCAGAATTGCATTTTGAGTGGTTAATAACTTTTATTTTTTTGTCCCTTGTTTCTTATTCGATTCAGGTCGGAAAATAGAAAAGTTGGGTGAATCCAAAACCCAAAGCAAAGGAGGGCCATGGCCAAGGGTAAAGATGTCCGAGCAAGGGTTATTTTGGAATGTACTCGTTGTGTTCGAAAGGGTGTTAATAAGGAATCAAGGGCAAGGGGTATTTCCAGATATATTACTCAAAAGAATCGACACAATACACCTAGTCGATTGGAATTGAGAAAATTCTGTCTCTATTGTTACAAACATACACTTCATGGGGAGATAAAAAAATAGCTAGAGTCGAACTGCGTGGTTGTGTGTCACTCTTGCAAATAAGATGAAAAAATAATATAGATATATATCTATATTATTTCATATATTGAAATAAAAACAAATAAATAAATATAGACAAACCAAATCCTCTAATTGATTCTATAACGCAATTTTTGATTTCATCAAAATAGGATTTTAGAGATAAGGAATAAACAAATTATGGATAAAACCAAGCGACTCTTTCTTAAATCCAAGCGATCTTTTCGTAGGCGTTTGCCCCCGATACAATCGGGGGATCGAATTGATTATAGAAACATGACTTTAATTAGTCGATTTCTTAGTGAACAAGGAAAAATATTATCTAGACGGGTGAATAGATTGACCTTAAAAGAACAACGATTAATTACTATTGCTATAAAACAAGCTCGTATTTTATCTTCGTTACCTTTTCTTAATAATGACAAACAATTTGAAAGAAGTGGGTCGACCACTAGAACTCCAGGTCTTCGAAACAGAAAAAAATAGGGTTACTCTTCACTTAAATCCAAATTCCAATCGGAACTCAAACCCAGATGGACGTTTTGTTGAAAAAATCCGAGAAGTAGTCGTGTCGTAAGAAAAAAAATTGGGGAAGAAGAATAAAAACAATCTTTTTATATTTAGCGTGTTCGCTCATTTTGACGATTTTATCATATTATTTCTACTCTATCTTCCTGGAGTTCATTCTCCAGAGAACTTCGTTTAAAAATTATAATGGACTCCTTCCAATTTCCTTATTTTATAATCTCATTGGAAATCATATAAAGACAATTCCTATTTGATATAGCTATTTGTGCAAGTATCTTACGATTAAGAACCAGCCGCGCCTTATACAGATTTTTTATTAATATGCTATAAATATAGGATACCTTATTTCCGCCAATTACTGCATTTATTCGTGTGATCCACAAACGACGAAAATCCCCTTTTTGTCTATCGCTATCACGATGAGCCGAAACCAAAGCTCTTATTTTCTGTTGAGTAATTGTTCGACTAAGTCTTGAATGAACCCCGCGAAAGCTTGATGCAAATAAACGCATTTTTGTTCTACGTCTCCGAGCTATATATCCTCGTCTAATTCTGGTCATTGAAGAAATCAAACTTTGATGAATAACTAATTGATTTCCTTTCTTTCAGTTATTCTTTTTCCCTTTCCTAGTCTATTAATAACAAAACGGACTCTTCCAATTTATAAAATAAAAATTCCAATGGCTTTCGCTACTCTAACCTTCCCGACCACGCTTTTACCTTTTTTCGAGGCATTGGAAATAAAATTCAAATAGTAAAAAAAAAAATAAAGTACAAAATAGATAAAGAAATTGTGGGTTCCGTCGTCTCTATGATTACTTCTTAAACGGTGAGGCCCTCTCGATACACCGGAGCCACTTCCTTCATTTAATGAATTCTATTGGTAACTTGTACAGTTACCACTCTTCGGCCCTACCCATGAATTTTATAGTAATAGGTCTTTCATAACGAGATAGACCTTATACAGTAACGATATTTAATTATGAAGATTGGTGGGCTAGCTGACCCTGTTAGTCCGTTCTTGCAAGAGTAGAAAGATAATCTTTCTTCTTTTTTTTATAGTATTTCCCCCGCTTAATGGGTAACTATTTGTTACCAATACCAATGGGGAATTCTTTCTCACCTTAAATTTCAAATTGAGGCTGTTGAATTTGCGCCAGTAGAAACCATAATTTTCATACACAATAGAAAGATATGATGGATCTATTTTTTTTAGCTAGTGAATGCAGTTCTTCTTCTTCCATTCTATCCGATTCACTGGTACTTATCATTCATACTTTCAAATTGTTTTCTTTCTTTTGTTTTGTCTCAGCCCATGATTGAAACGAGTCGCACATACACCCTTGTACATGTTCCTCGGCGCTGAGGGCATCCCCCAAGAGCGGGGGATTTTGTAACGTTTCTGATCGGCTGTCTTGGGTTTCTAATAAGTTGTTTAATAGTCGGCATGCTGAATTATCCATTATGGGCTGGTTTAGATCGATCCTAACCGGATGATTACGAATTCCTTCTGTTTTGATTTAATATCCTATTAAACCCTTACGGAGTCACTGCTATTGCTATGTTTTATCCAACCGCTACAAGATCAACAATTCCATGAGCTTGAGCTTCTGTTGCTGACATAAAAGTATCCCTTTCCATGTCTTCGGATACAACCCATAAGGGCTTGCCCGATCTTTGTACATAAACCATTGTAAGGATTTCGCGCAGCCGCAGTAGTTCTTCCGTATCCAGGACAAATTCTCCCGTTTGTGCCCCATAAAAAGCGCCAAAGGGTTGATGGATCATGACCCGGATGATATATTATAACCTAAAAAAAGGTTCCTCTATCTCGCACGATTAGTCGAGTGGAGGAGATAAAGAAAAAGATAGAATTGAACAACCGTACGGGCATTTTTTTCGTATTGCATACGGCTCGCCAATGGAATTTGCTTTTTACCTTTCATCAAACAAGGAGAAATTTCGGGATTCTATTATACCCGGATCGGTAAATGATCCAATTACCACCCTTCTTTTTTTTTGGAGTTCAAAATACTATGATGGCTCCGTTGCTTTATATATTTATTTTGTTTGTGATTCAGCAATCCCAAAGTGTCTTTTTTTTTTATTTGAAAAAAAAAGCAAAAAAATCTTCTTTTTTTTTCGTACTCTTTCATACCATAAATATTATTAATAGCCTTCCGTCGTGAAAAAAGTTTGTGACGCTACAATAGGCCTACAATAGATAAGATAAACTCGGAATACCCCTCCTTTCTCTCATACTACTGCTTTCTCTCATACTACTGCTTCGCTACATAATCGAATATTTTGAAAAAAAAAACACTAACAAGTTTCATATCGAATTCGAAGTGCCATGCTATTATTACTTAATCTGAAAAATTCATATGGCGAAGGCATAATCTTCTTTTTTCTCTCAAATAAAAAACTCATTGGCGCCAAGCGTGAGGGAATGCTAGACGTTTGGTACTTGCTCCTGCGGCCAGGAGAAAAGACCCCATGGAGGCGGCCAATCCCATGCATATTGTCTGTACATCTGGTCGCACAAATTGCATAGTATCATAAATTGCTATTCCGGGTATTACCCATCCGCCAGGAGAGTTGATAAATAAATACAAATCCTTGGTCTCGTTCTCTATACTGAGATATACCATAATACCAATAAGTTGATTCGAGATATCACTCTCAACCATTTGACCTAAAAAAAGTAATCTTTCTCGATAAAGTCGGTTGATTAGGATAAAACTGTATCCCTTAGGAGCCGTACAGGCATCTTTTGATGCGCACGGTTCGACAAAACTTGCGAAACAAAAAATCAATGTGTAGCTCCCAGCCCTTTCTTTTTTCCTAGCAGGCTCCTTCTATCGAGGGGGCTTTTCTTCCATTTTTCAAGAACGATGCGTTTAGCCGGTTTTCCTATACCTATTCTAATAGAAAAAAGCAATTCACTAAACTTATCGACTTATTGAACTAACCTTTCATTGATGTATTTTTTACATCGCGATCCAATCCACAAATCACGATGCCTTTTTCTTGTTCCTGAATTGACTGGGCTTCTTCAAATTTTTTAGGTTTATGCTCTACTCCGAGTATAAGGATCCGCCCGCCTTTGATTTGCACATATAGGGCAAATGACCCCCATACCACGTCTCTTTTTTGCTACGACTTCCCCCCTTTTTTTGAATTCGTTTCTTTCCTGTCTTCCACCCAATATTTGACGTATTCATCATATTTATTATTCCGTTGATTATTGATTAACAGTTTGATCCGCTGATTAACAGTTTGAGATCACTCCTATTTCGAATAAAGTTCTAAATGGAATCATTTCGGGTATAAGTAATAATCAGAGATATATTACCAATTGGTTTTTGCTAAACGGAGCCTGGATACCTCATTTTATTGGTCCAGCCAAGACGACCATAAAATTGATTTATTACTAATATTACGCTGGATACCTCCTCACGAAATAGATCTAATTTACTTCATTGCATTTCACGCTACAAATTTTTGCAAATTCAATCAAATTTTTTTGGCAAAACAGAGGATATCTCGATCGGGGGAGAGAATGGGGAAATCCCATATGACCCAATAGATCTGACAAGTCGCACTATATGTCAACCCAAGATGGATGCTTGTCCCCGGGACTTCGATAAGGTACTTTTGGAACACCAATAGGCATAAAAGAAAAAAAGAATTAAGTACTCTAGTTCACTTTGATGTGGAAGCGTAATAATGAGCTTCTTGTCTTAATAATATTGGCCGTTATCTTAGTTTATACAGCGATTGACTAAGTTCATAAAATAAAGGACAATTCTTATGAATAGGTCTTGTGAATGATGGCCAAATATGGACGCATGTGCTCATAGAAAAGAGAATCAGCCCCCATTGCGTATTGGTGCTTATCGAGTATAGAATAGATCTGCTTCTCTTTTTTCCTACGAACCGAACTCTTCCATTATTACTAATTATTACTAATAGAATAGAACAAATATTAATATTAATACTTTTTTCGAGATAATCCCCTGAAAAAAGAAGGGATAGCATAGTTTTTTTTTTCAATGCAATAAAGTTACATAGTGTCTATTTTTTATTAATAAAGGGGTAGTCCCATGGGTTTGCCTTGGTATCGTGTTCATACCGTCGTATTGAATGATCCCGGTCGTTTGATTGCTGTCCATATAATGCATACAGCCCTGGTTGCGGGTTGGGCCGGTTCAATGGCTCTATATGAATTAGCTGTTTTTGATCCCTCCGATCCAGTTCTTGATCCAATGTGGAGACAAGGCATGTTCGTTATACCCTTCATGACTCGTTTAGGAATAACCGATTCATGGGGCGGTTGGAGTATTACAGGGGGGACGGTAACGAATCCGGGTATTTGGAGCTACGAAGGTGTAGCCGGGGCACATATTGTATTTTCGGGCTTGTGCTTCTTGGCAGCTATCTGGCATTGGGTGTATTGGGATCTAGCAATATTTGTCGATGACCGTACGGGAAAACGGTCTTTGGATTTGCCTAAAATCTTTGGAATTCATTTATTTCTCTCAGGAGTGGCTTGCTTTGGTTTTGGGACATTTCATGTAACAGGATTGTACGGTCCTGGAATATGGGTATCCGACCCGTATGGACTAACCGGAAGGGTACAATCTGTAAATCCAGCATGGGGTGTGGAAGGTTTTGATCCTTTTGTTCCAGGAGGAATAGCCTCTCATCATATTGCAGCAGGGACATTGGGGATATTAGCAGGCTTATTCCATCTTAGTGTCCGCCCACCTCAGCGCCTATACAAAGGATTACGTATGGGCAATATTGAAACCGTTCTTTCCAGCAGCATCGCTGCTGTCTTTTTTGCAGCGTTTGTTGTTGCTGGAACTATGTGGTATGGTTCAGCAACTACCCCCATCGAATTATTTGGGCCCACCCGTTATCAATGGGATCAGGGATACTTTCAGCAAGAAATATATCGAAGAGTCGGTGCTGGACTAGCCGAAAATCAAAGTTTATCAGAAGCTTGGTCTAAAATCCCTGAAAAATTAGCTTTTTATGATTACATCGGAAATAATCCTGCGAAAGGGGGATTATTCAGAGCGGGTTCAATGGATAACGGGGATGGAATAGCTGTCGGGTGGTTAGGGCACCCTATCTTTAGAGATAAAGAAGGGCGTGAACTTTTTGTACGTCGTATGCCTACTTTTTTTGAAACATTTCCGGTTGTTTTGGTAGACGGAGATGGAATTGTTAGAGCTGACGTGCCTTTTCGAAGGGCAGAATCGAAGTATAGTGTCGAACAGGTAGGTGTAACCGTTGAGTTCTATGGTGGCGAACTGAATGGAGTAAGTTATAGTGATCCTGCTACTGTGAAAAAATATGCTAGACGTGCTCAATTGGGTGAAATTTTTGAATTAGATCGTGCTACTTTGAAATCCGATGGTGTTTTTCGTAGCAGTCCAAGGGGCTGGTTTACTTTTGGACACGCTTCATTTGCTCTGCTTTTCTTCTTCGGACACATTTGGCATGGTGCTAGAACCTTGTTCAGAGATGTTTTTGCTGGTATTGACCCGGATTTGGATGCTCAAGTGGAATTTGGAGTATTCCAAAAACTTGGAGATCCAACTACAAGAAGACAAGTAGTCTGATGCAGTACTGCCCCACTATTTTGGGTTTATCACTTCTGCTTCTATTTTGATTTGTGATTTTTCAGTTTTCAATAAGGTAGAAGGTACTGGAGAAATCTAGATTAAAATCGCCGCCCTTTTTTATTCTTTTTTTTTCGTTAATCCGGGAGATGATCCCAAATAAACAGGTATGGAAGCTATAATTGGAAACCACGATCGAATTTATGGAAGCATTGGTTTATACATTCCTCTTAGTCTCGACTCTAGGGATCATTTTTTTCGCTATCTTTTTTCGAGAACCGCCTAAAGTTCCAACTAAAAAATGAAATTTTTTTTTATTATCTCAATTGAAGTAACGGGCCTCCCAATATTGGGAGGCCCGTTACTTCTACTTCAAACTAGTCCCCGTGTTCCTCGAATGGATCTCTTAGTTGTTGAGAGGGTTGCCCAAAGGCAGTATATAAGGCGTACCCAGTAAAACTTACAAGTAACCCAGATATAGAAATGGCGACTAGGGTTGCTGTTTCCATTATTCTAGAATTTCAAGATCACAACGGATCTGTGATAAGATCGTTTATTTACAACGGAATGGTATACAAAGTCAACAGATCTCAATGAAGAAAAAATAGGATTTATGGCTGCACAAACAGTTGAGGGTAGTTCTAGAGCTCGTCCAAAAAAGACTTCTGCAGGGGGGTTATTGAAACCTTTGAATTCGGAATATGGTAAAGTAGCTCCTGGATGGGGAACTACTCCTTTGATGGGTATCGCAATGGCTCTATTTGCGATATTCCTGTCCATTATTTTAGAGATTTATAATTCGTCCGTTTTACTGGACGGAATTTCAATGAATTAGAATTCAATTTACAAGATACTACTTTTTAAATAAGCATTTAGGTCTCGTCTTTTTATTTTTCTTTTAGTTGATTGGTAGTTCGACCGCGAAATTTTTTTGTTTCTGTATTTCCGGAATATGAGTGTGCGACTTGTTCTAATTGATCCTATTGATAGTACAGAGAATGGATCTGTCGTCTTGATAGAGATGGTTTTACCCCGTCGGATATTCATTCTAGTATCTGGAGCACGGAATAAATGAAATAGATCACGAAGTATTCGAACTATGATTCATACTTAATATTCAGACTCCGCGTCCGGGTTCAAAAAATTTTCTAAATAAAAAATTTAAAATTGCAAGATTTTTATTCTTTCAAATTTCCCATTTCCGCTTTGATTTTGCTCAAAGTACAAACTTGAATAAATGCCGATCCAAGGGTTCTTACTCATGAAATCTTTGGACTTACTTTG